ATTGGAGGGTTTTACGAAATAATGGATCGGTGACCTTTGGAAAAAAGGGAGGAAGTCCTTTCAATATTCCCTTATTTCAAGGAGACATTATCAATTATGTAAAAAATAGAATAAATCTAAATAGAGAAAAGCCAACTATCGGAATCGAACCGATGACCATCGCATTACAAATGCGATGCTCTAACCTCTGAGCTAAGTGGGCTCACATAACAGAAATTTTGCATAGTAATTCAGTAAACTACTGGGATCTTAGCTATTAGCTATTCATAATTAATATTAAGAAAGAAAAAAATAGAATTAGAATTTTGAATGATCTAATTTATAATGTATATACCATAAGGATTAATATAACTATATAGAATTTTTGATATAATATATATAATATAAATATATATTTTTTTTTTGATATTTTGTTGAATATTTTGTTGAATCTTGTTTCTGTCTTTTGTTGAATCAATAATCAATATCTATATATTTATTATTCTCAATAACTAGTTATTAGAATAATAAAGAATTAGTTATATATATTATAATGATTAGTTATAGCAAGTAAACAATTCTATTCTAATTATAGCCATATGATTATTATATTATAATCATAGTATAGCGTTCCTAAGTAAAGGATAAGAATAAGGATTAAGGATAAGGAGACACCCCGGTTCATAATGAAATATTCCTTTGGTTTCATTCGAACTGGTAGGGGATAAGACGAAAAAAAAAGAATCGACCCTTAGAGTATGAAAAATCGCGCCGGAAAAATGAGAGAAAGGGAGGCATATATATATGGTATATATGCATCCATATTGAATTGCGGATACATCAATGATAGAATCATTTCTGATTGGACCAAATGCCGGCCTTCCGATAGAGATGTAAAGAAGATAGTCAAGAAATCAAACAAATAAGAGGAGACACCCTTTCGATATAGGAATCGGTATCTAATGAATTCAATGGTTCCCTCATAAATGAAAGAAAGAAGGGGATGGCATCACAATGAGATCCTGGTCTCAAAACAAAAAGGGGATATGGCGAAATTGGTAGACGCTACGGACTTGATTGGATTGAGCCTTGGTATGGAAACCTACTAAGTGATAACTTTCAAATTCAGAGAAACCCTGGAATGAAAAATGGGCAATCCTGAGCCAAATCCTGTTTTCAGAAAACAAGGGTTCAGAAAGCGAGAATCAAAAAAAGGATAGGTGCAGAGACTCAATGGAAGTTGTTCTAACGAATGGAGTTGACTGCCTTGCGTTGGTAAAGGAATCCTGCTCTCGAAACTCCAAAAAGATGAAGGATAAACCTATATACGTACGTATACGTACTGCAATATCATATCAAGCGATTAATGACGACCCCAGTCTGTATTTTTTTCTATGAAAAATGGAAGAATTGTTGTGAATCAATTCCAAGTTTAAGGAAGAATCGAATATTCCGTGATCAAAGCATTCACCCCAAAGTCTGATAGATTTTTTGAAGAACTGATCAATCGGACGAGAATAAAGATAGAGTCCTATTCTACATGTCAATGCCGACAACAATGAAATTTAGAGTAATAGGAAAATCCGTCGACTTTAGAAATCGTGAGGGTTCAAGTCCCTCTATCCCCAATAAAAAGGCCCGTTTACCCCCTAACTATTTATCCTATCCTCCTTTTTTGTCAGCAGTTACAAAAATGTAGTTATCTTTCTCATTCACTCTACTCTTTCAAAAAAGGATCCGAGGAGAAATGTTTCTCTCTTATCACAAGTCTTGTGATATATACGATATACGTACAAATGAACATCCATGAGCAAGGAATCCTCATTTGAATCATTCACAGCCCATATCATTACTCTTAATGATGCTTACAAAGTTTTCCTTTTGAAGATCCAAGAAATTCCAGGGCTTGGGTAAGACTTTGTAATGCTTTTTTAGTCCCTTTAATTGACATAGACCCAAATCCTATAGTAGGATGAGGATGCTACGGCGGAAATGGTCGGGATAGCTCAGCTGGTAGAGCAGAGGACTGAAAATCCTCGTGTCACCAGTTCAAATCTGGTTCCTGGCATGTGGTTTTTTTGTAGAATAGATACTCATTAAATCGATATGGATCGGCATACATATTCGTTACTAGTAATAGTGGATATATACTTATCCATCTGTGTGTCTAGAGATATACCCATTTTTGTAGATGGGTAAAGAGTATCTAATAGTTAAATAAAGGAATTCGATTATGTTTCCTCTTCTTTTTTGTTTGTTCATACTGTGCCTCCTTTCGTTCAAAAGGAATGTTAATACTTCATACATATTCGAAAAGTTAGTTGGTTGAAAAACCCAAAAGTCCACTCTAGAGGAGTTGAGGGATGAGAATAGACAAAATGCATTTCATATACAGTACAAATAGAAGCCGATCCCTTTTCATTTCTTTGTATTTTCTTTCATATTCTATTTCTTCACTCCCTTCTACCTACGTGACTCTCTAGAGCCATCTAAGTAATGTACGCGGTACAAAGTTCATAAT